ATAGATACCTCATAAACAGGTAGACTGCTAACCGGATTCTCGATCTTTAATAGGTTTCTGTTCGTTATATTATAGAATAACAAAACAAGATGATTAGAAATCCTTTATTTTTTTAACCTAATCGCTCTTTTGATTTTGGAACAATATATATTATATATATATTTTTTTATCAATATACTGCTTCTTTTACACATCCATCTCCAACCTAACCCAAACGGACTAGGGAAAAAAATAATTAGGACTCATGAAAAATTTATAATAACACGCAAGAAAAAATTCCTTCCCATACCCGTATTAGGCACTAATCTATTTTTAACATTTAATTAGATCGGGTAATTTTTCAAATTACGAATGGAAGCTCGTTTCTTTTTTTTTTCCTGGAATCAGGAAAACTGGGTTTTTTATCCATCCATTTATATTTATTCACTTGACCCAAATTGGAATTCCTTTTTTTTTTTTTTTTTCGACATCGAAAACGAAGGTTGTACCGATCAGGAAAGCAAAAAAAAATGTTATCTGAATTCTCCCTTGATACGACATGCTATTTTTTCCATTCATTCCTTTCAGGATCAGTCGTGGTCTTACAAACTCTACCGCGGATCTGGACGAATCCTTTTCTTCATATAAATGTGTAAAAGATGCTAGTCGCACTTAAAAGCCGAGTACTCTACCGTTGAGTTAGCAACCCCCCAAAAACAAAAAAAGAAAGTACTGCAAATATGTAGATACAACCAGAATAAAAAAAAAATCCAATAATGTGTGCGTCAGGGATAAATAGATCCATTTATCTATGAGAGAATTATATTTGGTCCATACACTGTTGTCAATATGATTGTTAATTTTTAACATAGTGAAAAGAACAGAAAAAATAAATAAAAAAGCTTAACCCCTTGGTTTGTTAGTTCATACAATGAATGAAAACTAAGCCAGTGTAGGGTAATCTCAAATCTTTTTATACTTTTTTTAGACCCATTTTTTATGGCCTTTAATTTGTTATGAATAATTCAAAAATTATTCATATAATATAATAATATATATATTTATAAACTAATATATATATTAATATATATATTAGAGATTTATATTCAGAATTAATATATTAATTTATATACAGTATTATTTTCTATACAGTAAAATTTTGTATTTATACAAAAATTAGAATTTATATAATATAGATCCAAAATTGTTTTCATAAATTTGTTTATGATTATAAAACATAGTAGTTGTTAGCAGGGTTTTTTTTAGTATTCGTACCTTAGCTAATAATAAATCGAAATTCGAATAAATCAAAATAAATATGATATGATGGGAGCGAAAGAGGAGGAAAGAAAAAAGTAGATAAAATTTGATACCAAGCTATATATGAGTCTTTCACATCCTCTTTTTTATATTTCATTAATTCAATTTCGTTTTATTAAGACTTAATTCCGTAAAAATCCCTGCCTTCTTTGAAATATCATGAACTGTTCTTGTTGGTTGAGCGCCTTTTTTAAGAAAATCGAGAATAACAGGAAGATTTAAATAAGTTTGATTTGTTATCGGATCATAAAAACCCACCTTGTGAAGATCTCTTCCTTCTCTTCGGGATCGAACATCAATTGCAACGATTCGATAAACGGCTCATTGGGATAGATGTATATGAATAATACCCCCCCCTAGAAACGTATAAGAGGTTTTGGCCTCGTACGGCTCGAGAAAAAAAATGCACTGAATAGAAGTTACCTCTCTGTATAAAATTCAAATATTAAATAGATTACTAAAAACATTAAATAAATTAGCCAGTATTGAAACCCTAAATATTTTTTCCATAAAAAGCATTCGTAACATTCGTACTCTCATAACTCAAGTTAAATAACTCTCAAATATCTCAACAGAGAATCCTTAAGTACTTTTTTTATTGAGTAGTCTCTAACCCTTTTTTGTTTGTCTCATTTTTTTAGAATCAAATTTGATTCTTCGTTCTAATCTAGTTGTTCAAACAATTGAAAACTGGATTTCCTTGTTTCAGGATTCTTTATCCTTACTTTGAATCTTTGGGTTTAGACATGACTTCGGTGATCTTAAATCGTTTTATTAAAAAAGGGCAGCAACAAGCCCCTTATTTTTTTTTATGATTTCTTTTCTTTCTATCAAAGAATCATATAAACGCTTGATTCACGCATGATAGACTTTTTATTCAAAGAATTTTACAATTTTCAGAAAATTTCCTTTTCCATTGTAAAATTGCTTGAAAGGGCTTTTTTTCAATATAAAAATAAAAAGACTTACGAAGTTGTTCCAACTTATTGATTCGCACTAACCCTAGATCCTTACTCCTGCGAAAGGAATAAAAACTTTATATTCTCCTCGAGCTCCATCCTGTACTCTTTTTTATATTCCAAAAAAGTGTAGAACTCTAGTAAAATAGAACACAAAATGTCGAGCCAAGAGCACCTCTATTCCTATATAAAAAGTGGCGGATCAAAAAATCCACAGCAGATCATGTCCTTCAATTCAAGTCGCACGTTGCTTTCTACCACATCGTTTTAAACGAAGTTTTACCATAACATTCCTCTAGTTTGTGTAATTGATTCAAGTATGGAATCATGAATAGTCATAGTTCAGTCAGTATATCGTAATCTATACTTTTTCTTTCTCTATGAATGGAATAGTGAATTTACGCGTAAAAGGTTCAGTCAGAATTCAAACGAATCCCATATTAGATTGTATATATGTAAAATCTAAAATTTGAATAGAAATCTATATTTATATATATATATAAATATAGATTTTTTTTATTAACACTCTTAGAATCTATGGTTCTACCTTACTTAACCCGCATCACACACAAATTAAAAAAGCAAATAGATTTTTTTGAATTCGGTTGAAATGCTGAAAAATAAGGTTATTCTTCTTTTCATTTCAATATTTTATTCTTAAAAAATATTAGATTTTTAAACAGAAATTGATTCCGGTACTCTGGGACGGAAGGATTCGAACCTCCGAATAGCGGGACCAAAACCCGTTGCCTTACCGCTTGGCTACGCCCCATTTCGATTTTTATTCAAGACTACTAAAAGAGTAATATTGCTATTGGTTGTTCGTCAATTCAATTTAAACCCAAATTAAATATAGATTACATTGGTGTTAGAGTTTTGACACGTGTAGATAGCAAATCAAACTTACTTTATTGATCATTACATAGAATTCAATTAACATATTGTATGAAAATATTATTTCTTTAATTCTCATAAGAGAATGAAAGGATTTTTGATTGAGTAAGTTCAACAAAGTCTTTTTAGACTATCTTTTTTTATTTTTTTCCTTATATAAAAAATATATTAATAACTCAATCAAAATAAAATTATCCACAAGAACACCCATTTTTGTTATGCTTAATATATTTAATTTGATCTGTATTTGTTTGAATTCTGCCCTTTTTTCAAGCACTTTTTTAGTCGCCAAATTGCCGGAGGCCTACGCCTTTTTAAATCCAATCGTAGATGTTATGCCCGTAATACCTCTTTTCTTTCTTCTCTTAGCCTTTGTTTGGCAAGCCGCTGTAAGTTTTCGATGAAATTCTTAATACTGTCTTAAAAAAATTCACGATTTTGATTCTTCCAACAATTCCAAAGATCAAAAAAATCTTGACGTATGAACGAACTCTCAATTCAAACATGCAATTTTTTTGGTAGCCATACGAAATCTGGATCATTCTATTTCCTAAATTTTATCCTCTTTTCCCTAAATGAAAGAACCTAATTAGATTCGAGTTCACAAAAAAAAAATATCTAGATGTTGGTATGCAAATCTGTTTGAATATGAAAGCCTCGACTATATATCTTATTACAAATGACTTTCTGAAACTTTTTTTTTATTTTTTTTCTCGAAAAGAATAAATCACTTGATTTATTGGTATCAAAATTAGATATTTGGTATAAAAATAGAGAATCTATTCTCTTTTTTTTTTTAGTAAGATCTTGGAGATTGTGTAATGCTTACTCTCAAACTTTTTGTATACACTGTAGTTATATTCTTTGTTTCTCTCTTCATATTTGGATTCCTATCTAATGATCCAGGACGTAATCCGGGACGTGAAGAATAAAAAAGAAAGGTTTTTTATTGCTTTATTTAATTAGTGGAAATGGTCGAATTTTAGTAGGATTTTATCTATTACACATCATCAAAAGGAAAAAGGGAAAGAGAGGGATTCGAACCCTCGGTACGATTAACTCGTACAATGGATTAGCAATCCAACGCTTTAGTCCACTCAGCCATCTCTCCTAATCGAAAAGGGATACTTAATTAGGTTCATTAGAAAAAAAAGGCTTGAACTCCACTTTATTCTTAAAAAGCTTTATTTTTTTTATAGATTATTCTTTAGATTATATATATTTTTTCATTTTCTATATTTTATTATATATATATAATTTCTTTTTTATTATATAAATATATTTATCACCTATTTATATTATATAAATATAAATATATATATATATATATATATTACTATTATATAACTTTTTTTATAGAACTTTCTCAGTAATTCTATTTATATCAAAAATTTAGATAAAGATTAGATAAAGAAAAGGCGCGAACTGAAAAGCGAAATAAATAAAACCACAATAATAGAAATAGAGAATCCTTTTTTTATTTTGTCTCGTCAAAACACAAGTAAAAGATCTTTTTTATTTTAATAGCCTGGCCTGGTCAGTCCCCAGCCGGGCCTTTTTTGTTAAAGTTAAAAAGACTCATCCGATGAATTTTTAGACAAAAAAGATCTGAAATTGAAAAAAAAAAATGGAATCAAATCTGCTTTTACTAATTTTATTTAAGTCTACGCGTCAACCCTAGAATTTTCTAATTTTTTTTTTCAATTTCAGATCTTTTTTATTACACCCCCGATTACTTTGTTCGACAAAAGGTCAATTTATATGTAATAATGGCATTGTAGCGGGTATAGTTTAGTGGTAAAAGTGTGATTCGTTCCTTTAATCCCTTTAATAGTTAAAGGGTCTCTT